AGGATTCGATATCAGTCAGGTTATTCTATTCTACGTCTTACTTAGATTAATCCTATTTTGAAATAAAACCGGAGGTTCTGATTATGATCGCGAAACTAATCCATATTTGGAATCGGATTCCCGACATGCCGATCGAAGTTCGCTTCGTCGTGTATGTGGCAGTAAACTACTTTTTCCTGCAAGCCTAATAAATAAGATTTGAATCGATAAGAGTTTCTCGAGGATAATCTTTATCATTGAAAAAAAAAAAAAAAAAAAATTTCTTGCGAACGTCGAATTTCTTAACATCTAAGCAATTCGACGTTCGATTCAAGTCTTGAATCTTAAAGGAGTTTCCATGTTTTCGAATAAAAAGAATATAAAGAGAAAATCAAATTAAAGAAAAAAATATAATAGATATTATCTAAGATAAATTACTAAAAAAATAGCTACATAAAATAAGTAAAAGAAGAGATAAGAAGATATTCGCCCCCCACCTATATATTTCGTACTTTCTGCTCCAAAAAAAGTGAGAACACCAACACTATTTATAATTCCCTCAATTACTTGTTTATCAAAAAAATGGGTTAGTTCCGCTAATGCTCTTATACCCCTAATTAAGGTTTTTGCATAAAAACCGTCTATGTAACCACGATTATATGACCAATTATATAGTAGAGTTATTATTTTATCCCAGATAATTCTCTGAGGACCTCTTTTAACAAACAGATTAATTAAGTTAAAATTATGAAAATATGAATATGCAGGGGCATATAAAAGTGACGCTAGAGATATTCCAAAATAAGCTATACTAACTGAAAAAACAAAAAAAAATATAATAGAATGATATGATATATTCATATAATAATAAATAAATTGTAATAACAAAAATGGAGGAATTTATGATTTTAAAATATTTTATACTTGGGAATCGATTATCCTTATGCATGAAAATAATAAACTCGGCCGTTGTGGTGGGACTCTATTATGGATTTATGAGTGCATTCTCCATAGGGCCTTCTCATTTCTTTGTTCTCCGAGCTAGGATTATGGAAGAGGGGACCGAGAAGGAGACATCCGCAATAACAGGTTTTATTGTAGGACAGCTCATGATGTTCATATCGATCTATTATGCGCCAATGCATCTAGCATTGAGTAGACCTCACACAATAACTCTTTTAGTTGTACCATATATTCTGTTTCATTTCTTCTGGAACAATCACAAAATCTTTTTTGATTCTAGATCGACTACTCAAAATTCCATGCGTAATCTCAGTATTCAGTGCGTATTCTTGAATAATCTTATTTCTCCATTAGTCAACCATTTCATTTTATCAAGTTCAACGCTATCCAGATTAGTCAACATTTATATGTTTCGATGCAACAACAAGATCTTATTTGTAACAAGTAGTTTTATTGGTTGGTTAATTGGTTACATTTTATTCATCAAGTGGATTGGATTAGTATTATTCTGGGTACGCCAAAATCCTTATATTCGATCGAATAGGTACCTTGCTGCAGAATTGCGAAACTTTATGGCCCGAACTTTGAGTATTCTATTATTTATTACCTCTATCTACTATTTAGGCAGAATGCCATCGCCTCTTGTCACTAAGAGACTAGATAGACTCTTCAAAATAAAAAAAAAAGTAAAAAAGAAGAAACAAACAGAAAATGAAGGCGCAGAATTTTTGTCGGAAGAAAAGGAGGATCTAGCCAAAATCGAGGAAACAGAGGAGATCCGAGTGGGAAAAACCGCGGATGAATTCAACAAAGATAAATACCCTTTCCACTTTAATGAAAGACGCGTTATGACTCTTCTTTTTGATCCTAAACGATGGAACCGTCCATCGCGTTATCTAAAAAACGGTATGTTTGAAAAGACTGTAAGAAATGAAATGTCACACTATTTTTTTTATACATGTCAAAGTGATGGAAAACAAAAAATATCTTTTACATACCCGCCCAGCGTGTCAGCATTTTTGGAAATGATACAAGAGAAGATGCCTTTGGGCATGACGGAAAAGCAATCGTATGAGGAGTCATATAATAATTGGGTTTCTACCAATGACGAAAAGCAAAAAAATATCAGTAGGGAACTTTTTAATCGAATAGTGGGTCTAGACAAGAGGTTTCGTGTTATGGATGTACTCGAAAAAAAGACTCGATTTTGCACTGATGAGAATAAAGAAAAATGTTTACCAAAAATATATGATCCTCTTTTGAATGGACCCTCTCGTGGAATAATTAAAAAATTGAATTCACATTCAAAGATGAATGAGTATTTAAGACCTTCGATAGAAGATACTAGAGACATTGTTTGGATAAACAAACTACATGACACCTTTTTTACGGATACCCTAAGTGAAGAGGAATTAATGGATGCAATTGAAGATAAAGAAGATCCTAATGACGAAACAATTAGCGAAAACCCGATTACGATTAGGAAAATAGAAATAAATAAAAAGATTCCTCGGTGGTCATACCTATTGAGAAATTCTTTACAAGAACGGTCCGAAGACGCCGAGGAAGAAATCGTGGAGTTTGCTATTTTTTCACGAAGCGCCCGAAGTGTAGTAATTTATAGTCCTACCAAAGAGGAAGAGGAAAAGGAAGACAACGAAGACGAGGAAGAAGCAGTGTCTTTAATACGTTATGCAGAACGATCAGATTTTCGTCGCGACATAATTAAAGGATCCATGCGTGCTCAAAGACGTAAAACCATTATTTGGGGTCCGTTTCAAACAAGTGCACATTCACCACTTTTTTTGGACAGAATAACTACATTTTTGTTTTTTTCTTTTGATATCAAGCAAGTTTTTGATATCAACCCAATGTTTAATTTCATTTTGGGGAATTGGATGATGAAGGGCAGGGAATTCAAAATTACGGATTTGGAAGAACAAGAGACGAAAGAAAAAGACAAAGAGACAGACAAAATTGAACGTATGATAATATCGGAAGCTTGGGATAATTCTCAATTTGGTCAACCAACAAGGAGTTGCCTGTTATTAATTCAATCAATTTTTAGAAAATATATAGTATTGCCTTCATTGATAATAGCCAAAAATATTGGGCGTATGTTACTATTACAACCCCCCGAGTGGGTTGAAGATTGGGAAGATTGGAGTATAGAAATGCATGTTAAGTGCACTTATAACGGCGTTCCATTATCAGAAACAGAATTTCCAAAAAATTGGTTAAACCATGGGCTTCAAATAAAAATTTTTTTTCCTTTCCGTCTAGAACCGTGGCGCAGAAAAGATTCAAAGAAGGGGAAAAAACAAAAATCTTGTTTTTTAACAGTTTTTGGAATGGAAGCGGAACGACCTTTTGGTACTCCCCGACCGAGACCTTCCTTTTTTGAGCCTATTTTGAAACAACTTAAAAAAAAACTTAAAAAAGTAAAAAGAAAGGGTTTTCTAGATCAAAAAATGAAAAAAAAAAAGACAAAGTGGTTTCGAGAAGTATCAAATGAAACCCAAAAATGGGTTACAAAAAAACTTCCATTTATAAAAAAAATAATGAAAGAACTTACAAAAAAAAATTCAATTTCAACGAAGAATGGATTGAAGGAAGTATCTGATTTGAATTCAATAAGCAATAAGATGATTCCGGAATTATCCACTCAAATTCAACCGAATGGTTGCATAAATGATTCGTTGACAGAAAAAAAAATGAAACATATAGCGGATAGAATAAATAAAATTAGAAATCAAATTGAAAAAACAAGAAAAGAAAAGAAAAAACTATTTATAACTAAAAATATAAACATTCATACTAACAAACCAAGTTGGGATGATAAAAGATTAAAACGTTCCAAAAATTTTTGGCAGATATTAAAAAAAGGAAAAACCCGACTAATACGTAAATGTCTTAGTTTTTTTAATTTTTGGATTAAAACGATCGCCATGGAGATCCTTATTAATATCATTAATAATATTCAAAAGAGGATACAAATTTTACTTCAGTTAACAAAACTAACAATCAAAATTATTGAGAAATACAGTTACAAAGATGAAAGAATAAAAAAAAAAATGGAGGACAAAAATGAAAATACAATTCATTATATTTCAACTATAAAAAGATCCATTTCGAATACTACTAATACTAGTAATAAATCGCAGATTTTTTGTGACCTTTCTTCTTTGTCACAAGCATATTTATTTTATAAATTATCACAAATACAAGTTACTAATTCTGGAATGAATGTGTATGAAAGCTACGCAAAGGGTGAACTATATAAAATATTGGATTCTGAATCAAGACATCAAAATTTTCACTATTCTGGAATGAATGAGTGGCTAGACTGGCTAATGGGTAATTATCACTATCAATACCATTTATCTCAAACTGCCTGGTCAAAATTAATACCAGACAAATGGCAAAATAAAATAAATAAAAAGTTGGCCGTTCAAAAAATAAACTTACCCCACCTTGATTTACATCAAAAAGAGACATTAAAGCAAAAGAATTATGCAGTGAATTTATTACTGAGCCAAAAAAATAAATTAAAAAATTACAGATATAATCTTTTAGCCAATCAATATATTAATTATGATGGATCTATTATAAATAGAGATCGCATGCCTGCATATGTTTGTAGATCACGAGTAAAGAAGGCCCTCGAGATTTTTGATAATTCTAATTCATATAATCCTAAAAATTTTGATTTGCGGGGGGATATAAATCTCAGTAATTATCTAACTGAGAGAGATCTAAATATGGATAGAAAATATTTTGATTGGGGAACTTTGAACTTTTGTCTTAGAAAAAAGAGCAATATTGCGGAATGGGCAAGTAGAGATGTCATTGAAATTAGTAAAAATAGTAAGTTTGTGATTCATTATTATAAAGTAATCGAACAAATAGAAAAGAATAAAAGGGATAAGAAGGACTTTAGGACTCGTACAATTACAATTCCTAAAAAAATCGACTCAACTAATACTAATCAAACAAAAGATTTTTTTGACTGGATGGGGATGAATATGAATGAAGAAATGCTGGCAAAATTAGATTGGCCTATATCAAATCGAGAACGTTTCTTTTTCCCAGAATTTCGAGTACTTTATGATACATATAAAATGCAACCTTGGATCATACCGATTAATTTGCTTCTTTTAAACAAAGATATAAATATAAATGAAAAGCAAGAAAAGGATCCTCGTATATCATATAATCAAGACAAATCTCTTGAATTAAAGAAAAAGAATAGAAATAAAGAAGAAAAACAAGAGCCCTCCCGAGGAAATTTTAGATCATATGTAAAAAAGGTCAAAAAGCAAAGGAGTTTGGATTTACAAAAGAAGGCAACAAAAAAGAAAAAAAAAAAGAAATCAAAGGGCGACATATCAACGGAACTAGATTTCTTCCTGGAAAAATATTTTTTTTCTCAATTGAAATTGACCCATGACTTTAGCGAAAAAATGATCGACAATATTAAGACATATTCTCTACTCCTTAGATTGAAAAATCCAACGCAAGTTGCGATAACGTCTATTCACAGAAAAGAACTAAGTCTTGATATAATGCTGATTCCGGAGGTTACAACTCTTAACACATTGACAAAAAGAGGGCTCTTGATTATTGAGCCGATTCGGTTATCCATAAACTGGGATGGACAGTTTATCATGTACCAAATTATATCTATTTCGCAGGTGCAGAAGAGTAAACATCAAACATGCAACAAAAAAAAAACTGAACTCATACCTGAAAATTCGGTTTGGAATTCCAATAATTTTCTTGTTCCTGAAAATATTTTTTCTCCCAGACGTCGGCGAGAATTGAGAATTCGAATTTGTTTAAATTCGAGAAATTTCAAGGTTGGGGATAGAAATTCAGAATTTTGCAACGTTTGCAACGAAAACAGTGAATTTTGCAACGCTTGCAACGAAAATAGTACAATAGACTGTGATACACCCTTTTATCAGGTTTATGAGGATAAGAATCATAATGTAGATACAAATAAAATTTTGAAATTAAAAACTTTTCTTTGGCCCAATTACCGATTAGAAGATTTAGCTTGTATGAACCGCTATTGGTTTGATACCAATAATGGTAGTCGTTTCAGTCTGTTAAGAATACATATGTATCCATGATTGATAATTAATTAATGATACATTTCGGTGGATCAAGTGCTATATTTGATGCTATGGTCTATAAAGAAAAATAAATATACAAACGTTTTCTATTATCTTTTCTTTTTCATTCTGGTACATGATGGATGCTGATTCAATGACTTTATCTTAGCTTAGGATTATATATAATAATAAATCGTCACAACCTTCTCTTATCTTCGTTCTAAACTCTTCCTTATTTGTGGCACTTCTTCTTTTGTATTTATATATATCTATTTGAAAATTGTTTTTTTATTGAATTGATTCATTTTTTTTTATGAATCAATTCAGCTTGTTGTGACACATAACGAATACTTGGCATTATTATTACTGATCAGTAAAATCCTATTTGTAAAAGTAAAAAAAAGGTTTTTATGATAAGAAATTTATGCATTTTAGCTATTTCGCAAGAAGAAAAAAACAAAATAGGGGGATCCGTTGAATTGAAAGTATTCAGCTTCACCAACAAGATAGGAAGAATTACTTCCCATTTGGAATTACACAAAAAAGACGATTTATCTCAGCGCGATTTACGAAAAATTTTTGGAAAACGTCAAAGGCTGTTGGCTTATTTGTCAAAGAAAAATAAAGTACGTTATAAAAAATTAATTAGTAATTTGAGTATTCGGGAGTCAAAAACCCGCTAATTTGAAGATTCTATTTGATTTATTAAATATATATTATAATTAAATATATATTATATATTATACTTTCATTTTATTCAAAATGAAAAAAAATAAAGTTTTCTTTTGATGAACTTTATTTGGTTTTAAGCAATCCGTGGAATAAAATAATTAATCGGGGAAAAAATATATGACCGTACCAACTACAAGAAAAGACCTCATGATAGTTAATATGGGTCCTCAACACCCATCAATGCATGGTGTTCTTCGACTGGTCGTTACTCTAGATGGAGAAGATGTAATTGACTGTGAACCCATATTGGGTTATTTACACAGAGGAATGGAAAAGATTGCGGAAAATCGAACAATTATACAATATCTTCCTTATGTAACGCGCTGGGATTATTTAGCTACTATGTTTACAGAGGCAATAACGGTAAATGGGCCAGAACGGTTGGGAAATATTCAAGTACCAAAAAGAGCGAGCTATATTAGAGTAATTATGCTAGAACTGAGTCGTATAGCTTCTCATTTGTTATGGCTTGGCCCTTTTATGGCAGATATTGGTGCGCAGACCCCTTTCTTTTATATTTTCCGAGAGAGGGAATTAATATATGACCTATTCGAATCTGCCACGGGTATGCGAATGATGCATAATTATTTCCGTATCGGGGGAGTGGCCGCAGATCTACCTTATGGATGGATAGACAAATGTTTGGATTTCTGTGATTATTTTTTAACAGGGGTTACTGAATATCAAAAGCTTATTACGCGTAATCCCATTTTTTTGGAACGAGTTGAAGGAGTGGGCATTATTGAAGGAGAAGAAGGAATAAATTGGGGTTTATCAGGACCAATGCTACGAGCTTCCGGAATTCAATGGGATCTTCGTAAAGTTGATCATTATGAATGTTACGACGAATTTGATTGGGAAATACAGTGGCAAAAAGAAGGAGATTCATTAGCTCGTTATTTAGTTCGAATTAGTGAAATGACGGAATCCATCAAAATTATTCAACAAGTTTTGGAAGGAATTCCGGGGGGGCCCTATGAAAATTTAGAGGTACGCCGCTTTGCTAGAACAAAAGATTCCGAATGGAATGATTTTGATTATCGATTCATTAGTAAAAAAACCTCGCCGACTTTTGAATTATCTAAACAAGAACTTTATGCACGAGTAGAGGCCCCAAAAGGAGAATTGGGTATTTTTCTGATAGGGGATCAGAGTATTTTTCCCTGGAGATGGAAAATTCGCCCCCCGGGTTTTATCAATTTGCAAATTCTTCCTCAGCTAGTAAAAAAAATGAAATTGGCCGATATTATGACAATACTAGGTAGTATAGATATTATTATGGGAGAAGTTGATCGTTGAAATGATAATTGATACGACAAAACTAGAAGCTATCAATTCTTTTTCCAGATCTGAATCCTTAAAAGAAGTTTATGGGCTTATATGGTTACTTGTTCCTATTTTAACTCTTGTGTTGGGAATCATAATAGGGGTACTAGTAATTGTGTGGTTGGAAAGGCAAATATCTGCAGGGGTACAACAACGAATTGGGCCCGAATACGCGGGTCCTTTGGGAATTCTTCAAGCTCTAGCAGACGGTACAAAATTACTTTTCAAAGAAGATCTTCTACCATCTAGAGGAGATATTCGTTTATTCAGTATAGGACCCTCCATCGCGGTGATATCCATTTTACTAAGTTATTCAGTAATTCCTTTTGGCTATCACCTTGTTTTAGCAGATCTCAGTATAGGAGTTTTTTTATGGATTGCTATTTCCAGTATTGCCCCTATTGGACTTCTTATGGCAGGATATGGATCAAATAATAAATATTCCTTTTTAGGTGGTCTTCGAGCTGCTGCTCAATCAATTAGTTATGAAATACCATTAACTCCATGTGTGTTATCAATAGCTCTACGTGCGATTCGTTGAACATATACTTCATTTTTAGCGTCCTTTTTCGTTCTAGGAAAGGCGGAATGTGTTGAATAGATATCTTCATTTTTTATTTATCCTTCGGGGCAATGAACGAAACCAGATAGTTATATGAGTGAAACAAAACAGCTTATAAATTGGCAGTAAAAAGGTTGAGTCTCATTCCCTAGGTACAAGAGTTACGCGTACGTAAAGTAAATATAAATATAATACAGTAGAGCCGGATTACCCCAAGATTGGTTGATTAGTCATTAGTCATCATAGTTTGAAGCGGGTACAAAAGACCAACTGTATGGGTTTATTGTACGTATTACCCCGGGGGTCTAACAAAAATTAGTGGATGATTAGGAATACTAAGGTACACAAAGGATTCGTAATGTAGATAATGTAAGTAAGTTATCCAAAGATTTCTGCATAAGAAAAAAGGAATACTAATGGGACTCAAAATTGGTAGAAATAATGAAGCAGTACTTCCCCAGGATCCCGATTCAGAGTACGCTCCTACTCACTGATTAAATAAATGACTATCCGGAACGAAGTAATCCTTTTATATATATATATATATCGTATCGTATGTTAATTGAGAAATTGTAATCGGAATACAACTTAATACAGATAGGGTTCTTATGGTTATTCATGAACTGAACTAATAGAATATTGAATTCTTCTTCGTAATGGAAAGAAATGAGTCGAAATAAATATCTATTGAGACAAGATAATCCACTCATTAATGAAGTATTAAGTTATTACTGAACAACAAAATTATATTATAATATAAAGGATGAGATCAATTCAGAAGCATTTTTTATTATAGCAGACAGGATTGCATTGGTCTAATTTTGGACTCTTAGATGTATCTTCACTATATCTACCCTATAAGTAAGATATCGAGATAATAGTAAAAAAGTCCGTAGATTTATTTTGTGGCCATCGAGGAGCCGTATGAAGCTTAAGTCTCATGTACGGTTTTGCAATAGCGGCGGGAGTAGTAATATTATCACCGACTATAATTATCTAACAGTTCGAGTACAGTTGATATAGTTGAGGCACAATCAAAATATGGTTTTTGGGGCTGGAATCTGTGGCGCCAACCTATAGGTTTTACTGTTTTTTTCATTTCTTCGCTAGCAGAGTGCGAGAGATTACCTTTTGATTTACCAGAAGCAGAAGAAGAATTAGTAGCCGGTTATCAAACCGAATATTCGGGTATAAAATTTGGTTTATTTTATGTTGCTTCCTATCTAAATCTACTAGTTTCCTCATTATTTGTAACCGTTCTTTACTTGGGAGGCTGGAATTTATCTATTCCGTACATATTAATTCCTGAGCTTTTCGGAATAAATGAAGTGAGTGGAATCTTTGGAACGACAATGGGTATCTTTATTACATTAGCTAAAGCTTATTTGTTCTTGTTCATTTCTATCACAACAAGATGGACGTTACCGAGGATGAGAATGGACCAACTATTAAATCTTGGGTGGAAATTTCTTTTACCTATTTCGTTAGGTAATCTATTATTGACAACTTCTTCCCAACTCTTTTCACTGTAAAGTCATAGGATATTCTAAATTAATAAGTTCTTTCAAACAAGAGAAAGAAACGTTCAACTATTTATTGATATTCAAGATATGTTCCCTATGGTAACTGGGTTCATGAATTATGGACAACAAATGGTACGAGCTGCAAGGTATATTGGTCAAAGTTTTATGATTACCTTATCCCACGCGAATCGTTTACCTGTAACTATACAATATCCTTATGAAAAATTGATCACATCAGAGCGTTTTCGTGGACGAATCCACTTTGAATTTGATAAATGCATTGCTTGTGAAGTATGTGTTCGGGTATGTCCTATAGATCTCCCCGTTGTTGATTGGAAATTGGAAACCCATATTCGAAAGAAACGATTGCTTAATTATAGTATTGATTTCGGAATCTGTATATTTTGTGGTAACTGCGTTGAGTATTGTCCAACGAATTGTTTATCAATGACTGAAGAATATGAGATTTCGGTGTATGATCGTCACGAGTTAAATTATAATCAAATTGCTTTGGGTCGGTTACCAATGTCAGTGATTGGAGATTATACAATTCGAACAATTACGAATTCCACTCAAATAAAAAGAGCTCCTGGTAAACTACTTGATTCAAGAGCAATTACTAATTATTAAGATTCGATTTTCATCTAAATTAAATGTCGTAAAGGAAAGCTTTTTTCATTTTGCTTGGTCAATCACTCGGAATACGAAGAATAGTCAGAATTCAAAATTTTTTGGATTGAAATTAAGAAAATAGATTAATTTAATATTAGTTCTATATATAGAATATAGATGCCTCCAATTCTCTCACTAAAATAAAAAAAGAGTAGGAACGGAACGTACGGATATAAAAATCGTATGAAATCAGTCAATTAATAGACATATCTATATTAAGATTCACATTTAGATTTGAATAGATTTCATTAGATTAGAAACGTATCAAAAAAATGGGTAACTTCTTTTTTCCTGATTTGGTCAATTCAATAGGATCATGAAAAAAATTCTACTTAATTTTTTTACATAGAATGGATTTACCTGGACCAATACATGATTTTCTTCTCGTTTTTTTGGGGTTGGGTCTTATAATGGGAGGTCTAGGAGTAGTATTACTCAGGAATCCCATTTTTTCTGCCTTTTCATTAGGGTTAGTTCTTGTTTGTACATCCTTATTCTATATTCCATCGAACTCTCATTTTGTTGCTGCTGCACAGCTCCTTATTTATGTGGGAGCAATAAATATCTTAATTCTATTTGCTGTGATGTTCATGAATGCTTCAGAATATTACAACGATTTCTATCTTTGGACTATTGGAGATGGAGTTACTTCACTACTTTGTACAAGTATTTTTTTTTCACTAATTACTACTATCCCAGATACATCATGGTACGGGATTGTTTGGACTGCCAGATCAAACCAAATTATAGAGCAAGACTTGATAAATAATGGTCAACAAATTGGTATTCATTTATCAACAGATTTTTTTCTTCCATTCGAACTTATTTCGATAATTCTTTTAGTTGCCTTGATAGGTGCAATTTCGATGGCTCGGCAGTACTAAAGATAATACTTAGAAATAAAAAGAAGACGAAGCAGTGTTCTTTTATTTTAATTCCATTTTTTTATTTTATATTTTAGTAAATTCAATTGGTTGAATTGTTGTTCATATTGAAATGAAGCAAGATTTAATAAGGAGTTGGTCAATGATGCTCGAACATGTACTTGTTTTGAGTGCCTATTTATTATCCATCGGTATCTATGGATTGATTACAAGTCGGAATATGGTTCGAGCGCTTATGTGTCTTGAGCTTATACTGAATGCAGTTAACATGAATTTCGTAACATTTTCTGATTTATTTGATAATCGTCAATTAAAAGGAGACATTTTCTCGATTTTTATTCTCGCAATTGCAGCTGCTGAAGCAGCTATTGGATTAGCTATTGTTTCATCAATTCATCGTAACAGAAAATCAACTCGTATCAATCAATCAAATTTGTTGAATAAATAGTGGTAACATATACAACATATACATAATATATGTAAAATATGTAAAATGGAAAATTCACCACTTAAAGTGAGTGTGTAGTATTATTTCATATTAATAAAACGTAAAAATCAAAGTATCTTGGCCCCTTTCATGAATTCATGAGCATATTATAGAAGAAGTCGATTTCTTCTGGTAAATTTAAAACATCGATTCGTCTGGTGCCTACAATATATAATAAATTGACTACTTTACTAGATCGAAAATTGAGAATGTTCCAAATTTTTAGAGAACCAATGTCACATTCCGTAAAGATTTATGATACATGCATAGGGTGTACTCAATGCGTACGAGCTTGCCCCACGGATGTATTAGAAATGATACCTTGGGATGGGTGTAAAGCGAAGCAAATTGCCTCGGCTCCAAGAACAGAAGACTGTGTAGGGTGTAAAAGATGTGAATCTGCTTGTCCAACGGATTTTTTGAGTGTACGAGTTTATTTATGGCATGAGACAACCCGTAGTATGGGCCTAGCTTATTGATACATTTCAGAAAATTCCACTTGAATTCACTTTCCATCTTTACCGACAAAACCCGTACTCGAGAAATTTTATCCTTTTTTTCGAGCACGGGTTTTTCTGGTCAAAGTGTATCTTGTCTTTACCACGAATAATTTTCCTTGGTTAACAATAATTGTTGTTTTGCCGATATTCGCGGGTAGTTTCATTTTTTTATTTCCTCATAGAGGAAATAAGATTGTTAGGTGGTATACTATCTGTATATGTATCTTGGAATTACTTATAACAGCCTATGTATTTTGTTATCATTTCCAACTGGACGATCCATTAATCCAATTAGAACAGGATTCTAAATGGGTTGATTTTTTTGATTTTCACTGGCGACTAGGAATTGATGGACTTTCCATAGGACCTATTTTACTCACAGGATTCATCACTACTTTAGCTACTTTAGCGGCTTGGCCAGTTACGCGTGATTCGCGATTGTTCCATTTCCTCATGTTAGCAATGTACAGCGGTCAAATAGGATTATTTTCTTCTCGGGATCTTTTACTTTTTTTTATCATGTGGGAGTTCGAATTAATTCCTGTCTATCTACTTTTATCTATGTGGGGAGGTAAGAAACGTTTGTATTCAGCTACAAAGTTTATTTTGTACACTGCCGGGGGTTCCATTTTTCTCTTAATGGGAGTTCTAGGTATGGGTTTATATGGTTCCAACGAACCAACATTAAATTTTGAAACATCAGCCAATCAACCATATCCTGCAGGATTGGAAATCCTGTTTTATTTTGGATTTCTTATTGCTTATGCTGTCAAATTGCCAATTATACCCTTACATACATGGTTACCAGATACCCATGGGGAAGCACATTACAGTACATGTATGCTTTTAGCCGGAATTTTATTAAAAATGGGAGCATATGGATTGGTTCGCATCAATATGGAATTATTACCTCACGCTCATTCTATATTTTCCCCTTGGTTAATAATAGTAGGTGCAATTCAAATAATCTATGCAGCTTCAACATCTCTTGGTCAGCGAAATTTAAAAAAGAGAATTGCCTATTCTTCTGTATCTCATATGGGTTTCATAATTATAGGTATTTGTTCCATAACAGATACAGGACTTAACGGGGCTATTTTACAAATGATCTCTCATGGATTTATTGGTGCAGCACTTTTTTTCCTGGCAGGAACGAGTTATGATAGAGTACGTCTTGTTTATCTTGACGAAATGGGAGGAATAGCTATCCCAATGCCCAAAATATTTACAATGTTCAGCAGCTTCTCGATGGCTTCTCTTGCCTTGCCTGGAATGAGTGGTTTTGTTTCGGAATTGGTGGTTTTTTTGGGGCTCATTACAAGCCAAAAATATTTGTTAATGCCAAAAATACTAATTACTTTTGTCACGGCAATTGGAATGATATTAACTCCTATTTATTCATTATCTATGTTACGTCAAATGTTCTATGGATACAAGCAATTTAAGTCCCAAAATTCGTCTTTTTTTGATTCGGGTCCGCGAGAACTTTTTGTTTCAATCTGTATCTTTCTGCCCGTGATAGGTATTGGTATTTATCCCGATTTTGTTCTCTCACTATCAATTGACAAGGTAGAAGCTATTCTAGCGAATTACTTTTCTAGATAGTTTTCATTAACAAGAATAGATAAAAAACGAAAAGAATTTCTTTTCATTCTAATTTCATTCTAATCAAAGACTTTCATTTTTGAGAACCGTTTGAATCAACTAGTGCTTCAAGCGGCTCTCAAAAACTCATAAAAAGTTTCGTTCTAATTATATATGCTATTCTTTCTATATATTGTGTATTCTATTCGTAAAATAGATATGCATTTCAATTCGATGTTAATGCAAATGAACCATAACTATGTAGCCCTATTCCTAATAGATTTACTCCAAAATAGCATATCCAAATTATAAAAAAACCGATGGAAGCCACAATTGCCGAATTTGAGCCTCGTAAATTTTCATTTGTTCTCGTATGTAAATAAATTGCAAATATTGTCCAAGTAATAAATGCCCAGGTTTCTTTTGGATCCCAATTCCAATATGAACCCCATGCTTCATTAGCCCATACTGCTCCAGAAAGAATACCTATGGTTAAAAATAGAAACCCAAGACTAATAACACGTGAACTCATAAAATCTAACTGCTGAATTAATTGATACCTATGATAATTTCTAAACGAAGGAAAAGGTTTGTTTTTTAAAACATTGCTTTTCTCATTCACGTATTGGATTTCACTAAAAGAAAGTGGGCCAGTCGGTAAACAATAGCCCTTATATTTCGAAGAATTAGAAATCTTTTTTCGAAATATAATGACTATAAGAGCTACGGATAATAATGATCCACACAGAAGAGCTGCATAGCTCAATACCATCATACTTACGTGCATCATTAACCACTGTGATTGTAGAGCAGGTACTAATATTGTAGATTGATGCATTTCTCTTAAAAGACCCGAAGTAGCAAACCCTTGGGTAAAAATAACACCGGGTGCTGTTAGGACATTTAAATGACTTTTTTTATTTCTAAAAAAAGGAATCATATAAATAATCGAGAAACTCCATGAAAGAAACATTAATGATTCATATAAATCACTTAAGGGTAAATGTCCTGAATAAATCCAACGAATAACTAATAGCCCCGTTATACATAAAAAAGAAGCTACCATCCCTTTTTCTGACGAATGGCATAGCCCTACGATTTCGTCGACGAATAAGTTTATAAAAAAAATCGTAATTACAATTGAAACAATCGACAAAGAAATGTGAGTTAATACATGTTCTAAAGTAAAAAATATCATAAAAAATCCTAAAAAAGATTCAAAAATGGGACGGAAATCCAGAATGTAATTCGATACATTATAGGAGTTATTCTAGGATTTATTTGACTAGTATTTCAAAATTATTACTCTGCCGCTACTCGGACTCGAACCGAGATGCTCTAGCACTGCTTCCTAAGAGCAGCGTGTCTACCGATTTCACCATAGCGGCTTACTCAAAATCATAATAACCCATCTGTCTTCAATCGTCTAGATTGAAGAAGGCAGTTCAATACAATATCTTGTACAAAGATTGGGAAAATAGCTTTGCTTATGGTTAAAGCTCTTCTACCATTGAAGAGTTGTAATCTGAGGGTTCTCTTAATTCATGTCCATAACTTTTAACTTTTTCTATCCCCAGGAAGTCGTTTTATCGTGTCAAAATTTATATTACTTTACTATATATTACTATAATTACCAAACCAATACCAATTAGGGGGCTGTAGATATAACAAAAAGAGTCCAATTTTGGAAACTTTTCTCGTAATCAATAATATTAATATATTTTCATTTTCGAATTATAAGATATAGAGATAAATTTTTCTAAAAGAAATAGATGGGGAAAAGAAAAATCCCCATCCCATAAAAAATTCACTAAAGAGAAAGGTGAAACCTCGTATTTTTCCCTCATTTTTTGAGTCTCTCTAATATAAAGAAAAGTTGTATCCTACATAATACTCAAAAATTCCATATCAAATTGATTTAAATAGGAATTTTGAGTACTTACTAAATTAGATAATTATTTGGTTCATATTGATTAATATTATTTAAAGACTTATTACTTGTTAGTTTGTCGCACAAAAAAGCTTTTAGAATTTCCGGTGGAAAGGGATTTTGCTAAAGAAAAGGCCTTTATTGCTGCCCAATATGCTTTTTTTTTCCAACAATTTTTTCGAATACGCTTTTTTGATATAGAAGTACGCTTTTTTGGAACCGCCATTTTGCAGATAAGATATTTTTCATTGTTATAGTTAAATGTGTAAGACATTTATAATATCTATAATATTAAAGCAAAAAGAATTTTTGAGTACTAGTACATTAACTAGTACATTAACTAGTACATAAAATATATGGTCTGAAGAAAGGGTTATTTATACTGGCGAGTATTTTTGCTAGTATTTATATATAGCTAAATAGAAGTATTGACTATACTATATAATGGAATAATGGATGTGGAATTCGTGTCGATAAAAATAAAGTTGTTTCTCGTTAGTAAGAAAAAGGGAGTTCAATCCGACCGAGTTCAATTCATATTTCCATGTATTCTCATAATGTTCTTTTTTATATAAAAACAAGAACTGGAAAAGTTTCAGAACCCTTAACCCTTACCGAATAAAAAAAAAACTTAGCTGTAAAATTATTTCTCTTAATTGTAATTGAGCAAGAAAGTATATCTAATTAAAATTAGAAAAATACAATGCAGCATTAGTAATTTATTTATTAATATGATATGATATGTTGTTCGGTTTTCGGGTTAAATTATTAATGAATCGGATCATAGGATTCATATTCAAATCAAATTCTTCTTTATTTTCTCGTTTCTTTCTTGTTGTATTAATTCAAACAAGATTCTTGTACTAATAAAATGATTGAAAATATTCTATAAATATTCTATTCTGTATCTTTTCTTTATAGATAAAATAATGAAGATAATTCTGATTATTTTATTTTTCGTAAAGTAATATTAATATAATGGAAATTTTCAATACAAACTGAATTTTAGTATTTATATGATTATTGTATTTAATTGAATTTATTTTAATGACTAAATCCATATATGAGCTGGTGAGTCGGAAACAATAAAAAAAAATAAGAAAAATTTTAATTATATTATGGAACATACATATCAAGATGCATGGATCATACCTTTTATTCCCCTTCCAGTTCCTTTAGCAATAGGGGTGGGTCTTCTCCTTTTCCCGGCAGCCACAAAAAAACTTCGTCGGATATGGGCATTTCTTAGTGTTTTATTACTAAGTATCATAATGGTTTTTTCTGTCGCTCTTTCTACTAAGCAAATAAATGGTAGTCCTATCTACCAATATGTATGGTCTTGGACTATAAATAATGATTTTTCCTTAGATTTTGGTAACTTGATAGATCCGCTTAGTTCTGTTATGTTAATATTAATTACGACTGTTGGGATAATGGTTCTTATTTATAGTGATAATTATATGTCTCATGATCAAGGTTATTTGAGATTTTTTGCTTATATGAGTTTTTTTAATGCTTCCATGCTGGGATTAGTTACAAGTTCAAATTTGCTACAAATTTATATTTTTTGGGAATTAGTTGGAATGTGCTCATATCTATTAATAGGTTTTTGGTTCACACGCCCCCTTGCGGCAAGTGCTTGTCAAAAAGCCTTTGTAACTAATCGGGTAGGGGATTTTGGTTTCTTTTTAGGAATCTTAGGTCTTTATTGGATAACAGGGAGTTTTGAATTTCGGGATTTTTTCGAAATTGCCAAAAATTTAATTGATAATAACAGATACAATTCTTTCTTTTTTACTTTGTGTGCTTCTCTATTATTTGTCGGTGCGGTTGCTAAATCTGCACAATTCCCCCTTCATGTATGGTTACCCGATGCCATGGAAGGCCCAACTCCTATTTCGGCTCTTATACATGCTGCTACTATGGTGGCAGCAGGTGTTTTTCTTGTAGCTCGACTTTTTCCTTTTTTTACGGGCATACCTTATATAATGAATATTATTGCTTTGGTTGGTATAATAACGCTTCTATTAGGAGCTACTTTAGCTCTTGCTCAAAAAGACATTAAAAGAAGTCTAGCTTATTCGACAATGTCTCAATTAGGTTATATTATGTTAGCTTTAGGTATGGGATCTTATCGAGCTGCTTTATTTCATTTGATTACTCATGCTTATTCGAAAGCATTATTATTTTTAGGATCTGGGTCCATTATTCATTCAATGGAAAGCATTATTGGATATTCCCCAGATAAAACCCAGAACATGGCTCTTATGGGTGGTTTAACAAAATATGCACCAATTACAAAAACCTCGTTTTTAGTAGGCACACTTTCTCTTTGTGGTATTCCACCGCTTGCTTGTTTTTGGTCCAAAGACGAAATTCTTAATGATAGTTGGTTATATTCACCAATATTCGCAACAATAGCTTCTTTCACAGCCGGGTTAACTGCATTTTATATGTTTCGAATGTATTTACTTACTTTTGAAGGACATTTAAACATTAACTGTAAAAATTATAGTGCAAAAAAACAAAATGCATTATATTCGATATCCATATGGGGCAAAATGGGGTCAAAAGTGATAAAAAAAAAATTGTTATCAACAATTAATAATTCTAAAACGGCTTCTTTAAAAGCAAATCAAATGGATGGTAATGGAATAAGCAATATGATGTGGCCCCTTATTACTAAAAAAAAAAAGGTTACAAAGTTAAAAACTTATACATATCCTTATGAATCGGACAATACTATGTTATTCCCGCTTCTTGTATTGGTCGTATTTACTTTGGTTAGTGGATACATAGGAGTCTTTCCTTTTGATCAAGAAAGAATTCATTTTGATATATTATCAAAATGGTTAACTCCTTCAATAAATTTTTTACATTTAAATTCTAATAATTCGTTTGATTATTATGAGTTTTTGAGAAATGCCGTTTTTTCAGTTAGTATAGCTTATTTTGGAATATCTCTAGCGTCACTTTTATATGCCCCTGCATATTCATATTTTCATAATTTTAACTTAATTAATCTGTTTGTTAAAAGAGGTCCTCAGAGAATTATCTGGGATAAAATAATAACTCTACTATATAATTGGTCATATAATCGTGGTTACATAGACGGTTTTTATGCAAAAACCTTAATTAGGGGTATAAGAGCATTAGCGGAACTAACCCATTTTTTTGATAAACAAGTAATTGAGGGAATTATAAATAGTGTTGGTGTTCTCACTTTTTTTGGAGCAGAAAGTACGAAATATATAGGTGGGGGGCGAATATCTTCTTATCTCTTCTTTTACTTATTTTATGTAGCTATTTTTTTAGTAATTTATCTTAGATAATATCTATTATATTTTTTTCTTTAATTTGATTTTCTCTTTATATTCTTTTTATTCGAAAACATGGAAACTCCTTTAAGATTCAAGACTTGAATCGAACGTCGAATTGCTTAGATGTTAAGAAATTCGACGTTCGCAAGAAATTTTTTTTTTTTTTTTTTTTCAATGATAAAGATTATCCTCGAGAAACTCTTATCGATTCAAATCTTATTTATTAGGCTTGCAGGAAAAAGTAGTTTACTGCCACATACACGACGAAGCGAACTTCGATCGGCATGTCGGGAATCCGATTCCAAATATGGATTAGTTTCGCGATCATAATCAGAACCTCCGGTTTTATTTCAAAATAGGATTAATCTAAGTAAGACGTAGAATAGAATAACCTGACTGATATCGAATCCTGAGCTATTGA